CTATGTCTATTCGAATCTCATTAACAAACGATTAAGTAAATTCCATATGTAACAGATATATTTTTTTTTGAACCTCATTTTTAAGCATTTCGTCTTTGGCTCTAATGAGAATAATTGTAAATTTATGTAACAATTGAGGCGGGGGGTGATTCATACATTCTATTCACTTTACTTTATGGAAAGATTACAGAAAAATTACTGAACCTCAAATCAAATACGTAGAAAATGAGGAAATGCTTATATGTATGTATTGTTATCGTTCTATTTCAGTGACAACGGTGTTTCAATTTTTGTGAAAAAGATTTTTGATCCCTTAAATTTAAATATATAACATAGAATATCCATAATTTAATTACTTCCAGTGACAATTGTTCAGTTTATCTGATAGATATGGAAATCACCTATTCTTTCGATTCTGATTTTATCAATCAGATAAACGAATAACGACCTAAATCTTCCCTTACATATCATTATCATTCTTTTTTTTTTTTTTATCAACCCCACAAAAAAAGAAAGAAATTGGATTTGTTTTTGATCTATCTATATGCTTTAAATCATTGATGGTGGTTCAATTCGAAAAAGAAACATGGATTTATCTCTCTTATGATGATCAAAATAAAATGTGGTACTTACTGTAAAACATTATTCAAATAATGATGTCGAAGTAGGAAATTTTTTCAATTAAATATTTTTAATGATTTCTTATGAGTCCTTGGTACTCGAATAAGTGTGAGATTAGTGAATCTATCCTATTGAGTCATTCAAAGATGCAGATTCAAAAAGAACTCATTTATTCGTGTTATTTATATTTGTGTTATTTAGTTATTTATAAAAAAAAATCTTGCATTCATACAATAAAATATGGGATTAAGTTAAATTCTTGCTGAGACTTCTTCATAAAAATATCTCCCCATCCAATATAGAAGGAGAAAAAAGTATGGATTACTATGTACCGACTGAACCAATGACTACTCATGATTCCATAATTGAATCAATTACATATCGGTTCCAAACTAGAGGAATGTTATGGTAAAACTTCGTTTGAAACGATGTGGTAGAAAGCAACGTGCGACTTGAAGGACATGATCAGCTGTGGATTCTTCCATCCACCATTTTATATTATATAAGATTATATAAGAATGAAAGTGCTCTTGGCTCGACATCCTTTGTTCTGTTCTACCGGAACCCCGTTTTTTTTGTTGGGTTGTAATGTAAATAGTACATGATGGAGCTCGAGTAGAAAGTATTGATTCATTTCTCAGGGGCAAGGATCTAGGGTTAGTGCCAATCAATAAGTTGGAACAACTTCGTAAGTATATCTTCGATATAGAAATCGAAAGGATCCAATTCGAGCAAGTTTCAAACCCAAAAGGAAAGTTTGTTGGAATTGGTAAAACTCTTTCGATCAAAAGTGTAGCACGCGGGAATCAACCGTTCTATGATTCTTTGATAGAAAGAAATCACAAAAAAGGTATGTTGCTGCCATTTTGAAACGATTAAGGATCACCGAAGTAATGTCTAAACCCAATGATTCAAAGTAAAGATAAAGGATCCTGGAACAAGGAAATACCGTTTTCAATTGTCTCAACAACTAAATCAGAATGAAGAATCCAAATAGATTCTAAACGAGACAAAAAGGGGGTTAGAGACCACTCAATAAATGAAATGCCTAAGGGTTTTCTTTGAGCTATTTGAGAGTTATCCAACTTGAGTTATAAGTACGAATGGTTTTTTATTTTTCGGGAAAGAAGAAAAAAAGGACTTAAACCATAGTCTAATTGATTTGATGATTTTATGGGATCTATTTGCTATTAGAATTCTATACCTAGACATAACTTCGAATCATTTTTTCTCGAGCCGTACGAGGAGAAAACTTCTTATACGTTTCTAGGGGGGGGTATTGTTCATCTACATCTATCCCAATGAGCCGTCTATCGAATCGTTGCAATTGATGTTCGATCCCGAAGAGAAGGAAGAGATCTTCAGAAAGTGGGTTTTTATGATCCGATAAAGAATCAAACTTATTTTAATGTTCCTGCTATTCTATATTTCCTTGAAAAAGGTGCTCAACCTACAGGAACTGTTTATGATATTTCAAAGAAGGCGGAGGTTTTTACAGAACTTCGCTCTAATCAAATGAAATTCAATTAATGAAATAAAAAAAAAAGAGTGTGGAGATGACTCGTATATAACTTTGTATAACTTTTTCTCTACTATTCCCCCTTCTCTTGTTCTATTCATACCTATTTATTATTGCTTCCATAGAATCCCATGTTCTATAACGACAAAAATCTATCTTATTCATATAAGATGGATCGAAAAAAGATCAAGTGAATAGATGAAGAAATTGGATATAGAAATATAAAATTCTGATATTACCTTCAATCAGGTGGTTTTCGTTGGAACTCTACTAACAAATAATAAGCAAGGGATCAAGCTTGCTTATTCGACTTATTGAATAACTCCGAGATTTTTTCCTCCTTATTTTATTTTATATTAT